ACCTGCCGAAACACGTATGGGTTCGGGGAAAGGATCCCCTGAATATTGGGTAGCTGTTGTTAAACCGGGGCGAATACTATATGAAATGGGTGGAGTAAGCGAAAATATAGCTAGAAGGGCTATTTTAATAGCAGCATCCAAAATGCCGATACGAACTCAATTTATTATTTCGGGATAAAAATGTAGAACCGACAGAAATGAATCTTGGGGATGAAACAAAAACGCAAGTTTCTTTTTTTGGACAAACAATATTTCTTTTATTTTCTTCATCCTTTGCATTGGAAGAATAGACTAAAAATTTGATATGATTCAACCTCAGACCCATTTAAATGTAGCGGATAACAGCGGGGCTCGAGAATTGATGTGTATTAGAATCCTAGGAGCTAGTAATCGTCGATATGCTCATATTGGTGACGTTATTGTTGCTGTGATCAAAGAAGCAGTACCAAACATGCCCCTAGAAAAATCAGAAGTAGTGAGAGCTGTAATTGTTCGTACCTGTAAAGAACTTAAACGTGACAACGGTATGATAATACGATATGATGACAATGCTGCAGTTGTGATTGATCAAGAAGGAAATCCAAAAGGAACTCGAATTTTTGGTGCAATCCCCCGGGAATTGAGACAATTAAATTTTACTAAAATAGTTTCATTAGCTCCCGAGGTATTATAAAATAAAATGAGATCGTGATATCTTTGGGGTATTTGAAAGAACTAGATTTAGAACTAGATTAATTCGTAGATTGTGTCTCACGCATATACCTTAAAAAATTCCTATTCATAAACCAATAGAAAAAAAAAAGAAAAACATGTTGATTATATCCAATTTTCAGGCACCAATAATTATAGTTCATCATGGGTAGAGACACTATTGCTGAGATAATAACCTCTATACGAAATGCTGATATGGATAGAAAAAGAGTTGTTCGCATAGCATCTACTAATATTACCGAAAATATTGTTAAAATACTTTTCCGAGAAGGTTTTATCGAAAACGTCAGAAAACATCGAGAAAAAAACAACTCTTTTTTGGTTTTAACCCTTCGACATAGAAGGAATGGGAAAAGACCCTATAGAAATTTTTTAAATTTAAAACGGATCAGTAGACCCGGTCTACGAATCTATTCTAACTCTCAACGAATTCCTAGAATTTTAGGTGGGATGGGGATTGTAATTCTTTCTACTTCTCGAGGTATAATGACAGACCGGGAGGCTCGACTAGAAGGAATCGGCGGAGAAATTTTGTGTTATATATGGTAATCCTTTTAATATCCAAATGGGATCCGAAACCTCTTCCTATTTGTAAAAAAAAAAAGAAAAGGGGTGAGTTGTCTAATATCGTTTCTCCTTCATTAGTTGATACTTCAGGGGGGCTTTACCTGAAATGAAAGAACAAAAATGGATTCATGAAGGTTTAATTACTGAATCGCTTCCCAATGGCATGTTCCGGGTTCGGTTAGATAATGAAGATCTGATTCTAGGTTATGTTTCAGGAAAGATCCGACGTAGTTTTATACGGATACTGCCGGGAGATAAAGTCAAAATTGAAGTAAGTCGTTATGATTCAACCAGAGGACGTATAATTTATCGACTCCGAAACAAGGATTCGAAAGATTAGGGCGTTTTTATTCAATACGATTCGAGATGCAAAATTTCAAGAAACTTATTTTCTACCAAGAAGTAGATTTAGAATTAAGATAAGGAATGACAAATATGAAAATAAGAGCTTCCGTTCGTAAAATTTGTGAAAAATGTCGCCTAATCCGTAGGCGGGGGCGCATTATAGTAATTTGTTCCAACCCGAGACATAAACAAAGACAAGGATAATCAGACTCGTTAAAAGGCTCAATGTACAAATAAGGAATCTCTTTTGACATGAAATGGATATATCCATATATTTCTGACTCATATTTATGAGATGATACAATATGGCAAAAGCTATACCGAGAACTGGTTCACGTAGGAATGTACGTATTGGTTCACGTAAGAGTGCACGTAGAATACCAAAGGGAGTTATTCATGTTCAAGCAAGTTTCAATAATACCATTGTCACGGTTACAGATGTACGGGGTCGGGTGGTTTCCTGGGCCTCTGCGGGTACTTCGGGATTCAAGGGTACGAGAAGAGGTACACCCTTTGCCGCTCAAACTGCAGCAACAAATGCTATTCGTACAGTAGTAGATCAAGGTATGCAACGAGCAGAAGTCATGATAAAAGGTCCCGGTCTCGGAAGAGACGCAGCATTACGAGCTATTCGTAGAAGTGGTATACTATTAACTTTCGTACGGGATGTAACCCCTATGCCACATAATGGCTGTAGACCTCCGAAAAAAAGACGTGTGTAGAAACGAACAGTGAATAAATTTCAAGAGAAACAAGAGAAATAAATAATTCAATCAAATAAAATAATATTACTATGGTTCGAGAGAAAGTAACAGTATCTACTCGGACACTACAGTGGAAGTGTGTTGAATCAAGAACAGACAGTAAACGTCTTTAT